GCTTACTCTAGATTAAAAGTAATCTAAAGTAGGTGAGAACGCTCTTAGCATGAGGTTAACATGGTGTTCATCTAAGAAGTCTAGCGGGTTCCTATTAATGCTGCTCCTGGAAAGCTTTTGGGTGTGTCAGCAAAGTAGCAGGGCTAGAGAAGAATGAAAACTCCAATTAATGCATTATTAGAGGCCTCGCTTCTACGTGACGTGGCTGAGCCATTTCAACTAAGCTTCCAAGATGCTGCTAGTCCTGTTATGGAAGAAATTCTATTCCTTCATAACCAGATTATGTTTATTTTAATTACCATTATTACAGTTGTATTATGGTTAATTATAAGAGGATTGACAGGTCGAGCCTATCATCGCTATCTTGTAGAAGGGGCCACAATAGAAATTGTTTGGACCATAATTCCAGCAATTATATTAGTGTTTATAGCATTCCCTTCTTTGAAACTACTTTATTTGATGGATGAAATTGTAGAACCAGGTGTGACAGTAAAAGCTATAGGTCATCAATGGTATTGGTCTTATGAGTATTCAGATTATCAAACTACCTTAGGTGAAGATAGTACCTTAGAATTTGATTCTTATATGGTACCTACATCTGAGCTTGAACCGGGCGATCTTCGACTGTTAGAGGTTGACAATAGAATGATTGTTCCTATTGATACTCATGTTAGAGTTTTAGTTACAGGGGCAGATGTGCTTCATTCATTTGCTGTGCCCTCATTAGGTATTAAAATGGATGCTGTGCCTGGACGTCTTAACCAAACTGGATTTTTAGTTAAAAGACCGGGAATATTTTATGGTCAATGTTCCGAGTTATGTGGCGCCAATCACTCCTTTATGCCTATTGTTATAGAAGCTGTTAGCATGGATAAATATATCAGCTGGCTATCTTCATTATGTGCTGATCTTTAGAAAATCTTTCTAATATCTTAATCAATATGCCTCACTTAGATATAACTGCTTATTTAACTCAATATAGCTGGACATTAATAATCTTGTTAGCACTTTATAGTGTTATGAGTTTGTTTATTTTACCTAAAATTCAGAATAACTTACGTATAAGAAGTATATTACAAGAAGAGGGGGCAGCCCCTAGTAAGGGGCATGGGGTTAATAAAGCATATGCTATACTACAAGATATACTCCATAAATAGGCCCACTTCGTAGGCACTACGTGAACATGGCAGCTTCTTTTTTTGATCAGTTTAATGTAGTTCGGATAATTGGGGGAATAATTACTAATTCTTCTATTATGATGCTTATCCTATTTAGCGTAATACTAATAGGAAGTTGTTCATATAAACTAATACCTACAAGATTGCAATCTATACAAGAGATTGTTTATACCCACTTCTTAGGATTAGTTAAAGATTCTACAGCTAATAAGGGAACTCAATATTTTACTCTTATTATAACTCTGTTTACGTTTATTGCTGGGCTAAATCTGTTAGGTCTATTTCCCTATGTATTTACCCCAACTGCCCATATTGTTGTTACTTTCGGATTAAGTTTTTCTATTTTAATAGCAGTGACAATATTGGGGATAACACAATTCCGTTGGGACTTTGCTTCAATGTTGATGCCTAGTGGAGCTCCTTTAGCATTAGCCCCCCTATTAGTTTCAATTGAAACACTTAGCTATATTTCCCGGGCAATCTCTTTAGGTATTCGATTAGCTGCTAATTTATCTGCTGGGCACCTTTTATTTGCTATATTAGCAAGTTTTGGGTTTGCAATGATTAATAATGGAATGTTAGTATTAAGCTTAGGCCCAATATTAGTAATGGTTTTTATAACTTTACTAGAAATTGCCGTGGCCTTGATTCAAGCATATGTATTTTGTATGTTAACTGCCATATACATTAATGATACTCTAAATCTACATTAACCATTCAGGTAGGAGTATTAGTCTCCATGAGTAAGGCTTATCACCCTTATCATTTAGTGGATCCTAGTCCATGGCCTTATACAGGCTCAGTTGGGGCATTACTAATTACAGTAGGCTCAGTATTATATTTTCATTATAGTTATGCATGGCTAATGTATTTAGGTGCAATTACATTAATATTAACAATGATTGTTTGGTGGAGAGATGTTATTAGAGAAGCCACTTTCCAGGGACATCACACTCAGATAGTAAAAAGAGGATTAAGATATGGTATGATCCTTTTTATTACCTCTGAAGTTTGCTTCTTTTTTGCGTTCTTTTGGGCTTTCTTTCACAGTAGTTTATCACCCACTATAGAGTTAGGGGCTGTTTGGCCCCCTGTTGGTATAGAAGTGTTAGACCCATTTTCTGTGCCTCTATTAAATACAGCTATATTACTCAGTTCAGGAGCAACAGTTACATGGGCACATCACGCCATAGTTAGCGGACAGAGATTAGAAGCCATCCAATCACTTACTTGCACAGTAATACTTGGGATTCAATTTACAGCTCTACAAGCTATGGAGTATTACGAAGCCCCCTTTACAATCTCAGACTCCGTATACGGTTCAACCTTTTTTATGGCCACCGGTTTTCATGGCTTTCACGTTATTATAGGAACTATATTTTTGACTGTATGTTTAACTAGATTAATAGGTTATCACTATACTCGTCATCATCATTTTGGTTTTGAGGCTGCTAGTTGGTATTGGCACTTTGTAGATGTGGTTTGGTTGTTTTTATATGTATGTATTTATTGGTGGGGTTCTTAGCCCGGGCCATGGTAGCTAAGCTCAGCTCAGCTTGTAGAGTCAACTAACGGTAAGTTTTCAGACTCATAATCTGATTATGCAGGTTCAACTCCTGCCTCTACCACATTACAAAGATAGGGAAAAATACACATATAAAACCAAGTACGCAGTACATGTTCATACAAGTACAAAGTACATGTACCCACAAGTAAGAAAGAGGAAAATTATAAGAATCTAGGCAAACATACACGAATTAACTCGATTAGAGGGTATGGAACTACCCCCAATAATACAATAGCTACTATTAACGGTAATTGCCCATTAAACTCTCGTCTATTAATATCTCTCGAAAATATTAAGTATGGAGAAAGTTGCCCAAAACAGATTCTATTATATAAATATAACGAATAGGCAGCAGCTATGACCATACTAGTTGAGGTAAGAACCCCTAATGATGTACTAGTAGAAAAAGCAGCTACTAAGGATAAAAATTCTCCAACAAAGTTACAACTAAGAGGAACAGCGATATTAGCTAAAGTAAATACCATAAACACGATAGAAAATAGGGGCATAGTCATAACTACTCCTCTATAATATCTAACTAATCTTGTATGATGCCTTTCATAGAGCAATGTCACTGCTATAAATAAAGCTGGACTAACTACTCCATGAGCTATCATTAAGAATATAGAAGCTATTAAACCCTCCATCGTATGAGTAAATAAGCCTATTGTTACTATTCCCATATGAGCTACCGAGGAATAAGCTATCAAACGTTTCGCATCTACCTGTCTGCAAGTAGTTAAGCTCCCATATATTACTGCTATTAATGATAGCGTTAATATGATTGGTGCTAAATACTCTGTTGCCTCAGGGAAAATGGGCCAAGCGAATCGAATGAATCCATAACCCCCTAATTTTAATAATATTCCAGCTAGAATCACTGAACCAGCTAAAGGAGCCTCAACATGCGCAAGAGGCAACCATATATGAAAGGGTATCATTGGTATCTTAACTGCTAAACTAAGGAAGAAACCTATAAATAACCAAATTTGAATATTACTGTCAATCTGAATGTTAGTTAAGGATAAGTAGTCAGTTGTGCCGGTTATCCTATAAATAACTGCTATGCTAAGTAACATTAATATTGAGCCAACTAAAGTATAAAAGAAGAAATAATAAGCAGCTTTTATCTTCTCTGCCCGAGCTCCCCATACTCCTATTATTAGAAACATTGGTATTAATATACTTTCAAATAACACATAAAATATTAATAGATCTAATGTTGAGAATACTCCAATTAATAGTAATTCAATACCTAGAAGACACATAATAAACTCCTTAACAAGAAACTTAATACTGTTCCAACTTACCAAAATACAAATTGGTGTTAACAGAGTACTTAGTACAATGAAAAATATAGAAATCCCATCAATAGCAAATAATACAGGAGAACCTTCAAACCAACCTATTGTACTTACCCAACTGAATTCTATTATCTGTTGAAATTGAGCTTCTTGATGAAGGTTAACTAATAATAAAATAGAAAGAGCAAATGTTATTAGAGACCACTCCAACGCTTGTTGGCGTAGTTTCATACTATTTTCCCTGGGAATTAATGCGATTATTATTATACTTATTAATATAGAGCCCACTATACAAGTTAATATCATATTAACATTCCATACGTATACATTCTATACGTTCGTTCGGCAATAATTATTAATTGACGAGTAGATACTTAAGTGCGATAGCTGCCCCGACTAATATCATTAATGCATAATTAAATAGTAAACCAGATTGTAGGCTGCTTAACTCTTTAGTTCTATCAACCATAAATTGGGCTATTCCAGTAGGGCCTAAAATCTCTAAAATCCCCCTATCTATAGTACGATAAGAGACAATATGGCCGAACTTCCAAGCTGCGCTTCCAATATAATAATTTGCTACTTGGTTAAACTCCCAGGCATAAAATAAGAATCCATATATACTAGGGCGTGTAATATAATATATAATATATGGACGAAGTATAAACACTAGTAATATCCCTGTTACAGACATAATAACTGGTGCTAAAGAGACCATTGTGGGCACAAGTGGCAAGGGGCGTACACCTGGCGCAAACACCATATTTTGAGCTATATAACCAATTAAAATACTTCCTACCCCTAATACTAATAAAGGGCCCAGTAAGTTCCAATCAGCTTCTTGTAAGTGTTGTGCGCTCATGCGTGTTAAATTAGGCTTAGACACGAAGCTTAAGTATATTAGTCGAAATGAATAAAAAGCAGTTAAGAAAGCTGTAATTGAAGCCAACCAATAAATAGATATTAAACAATAACTATTATAAGTTAATTCTAATATTAAATCTTTAGAGTAAAATCCAGATAAATAAGGGAAACCAGCCAAAGACAATGAACCAATCAACATTAATATATAAGTTAAAGGTAGGCCCCTAATTATTCCCCCCATCTTCCGAAGATCTTGTTCATCTAAAAGGGCATGAATAATTGAGCCTGCTCCCAGGAACAATAAAGCCTTAAAGAAAGCGTGAGTTAGTAGATGATATAAACTAGTTGTACAGCTATAAGTACCACAGGCCATTACCATATATCCTAATTGACTACAAGTAGAATAGGCAATAACTTTTTTTATATCCGATTGGACTAATCCTACTGTGGCAGCAAAGAAAGCGGTTAAGGAGCCAACTAAACCCACAATAATTGTTGCAGTTGGAGAGTGATCAAAAAGGGGGGCTGATCTTATAATTAAAAATACTCCCGCTGTTACCATTGTTGCTGCGTGAATTAGGGCCGAAACAGGTGTGGGACCCTCCATAGCATCTGGCAACCAAGTATGTAACCCTAATTGGGCAGATTTTCCTACAGCCCCTATAGTTAGTAATATACAAATCCAAGTACACGCTGAAGATGGGGATAAGGTGGAGAACAAACTACAATAATCTAATACCCCAAATTCTTTCCAGATTAATATGATTGCTAACATTAATCCTATATCTCCTATTCTATTAATCAACATTGCCTTAATTGCCGCTTTGTTAGCTTGTATACGTGTAAACCAAAAGTTAATTAATAAATAAGAACATAAACCAACACCTTCCCAACCGATAAATAATTGCACATAATTATTACTAGTAACTAAAACTAACATAAAAAAGGTAAATAAAGATAGATAACTCATGAATCTGGGTAAATGGGGGTCTTCTCTCATATAACTTGTAGAATAGACATGAACTAACCCACTAATTGTGGTTACTACTATTAACATTACAGCTGTTACCACATCAAATTGTAGGCCGAAATTAGTTATTAGTAAATCAGACTCTATCCATCTTCCTAACTCTATATACACTGTGGACCCATTAATAAGGATTTCATAACATAAGATAAAAGAGAGAAGGCAACTGATGAGAACCCACACAGAAGCTAACAAACCAGCTCCCTTCCTTCCTAGATAACGACCCCCTAGTCCGCTTCCAACTGCGCTTAATAACGGTATTAATATTACTAGAAGATACATGGGAATAAATCTAAAATAATCAAATGTGTTAACTGAAAAAACAAACTAGGACATACTATAATCGTTAATACTAAATATAAACTTACCCCTATTAATATGGCCTTGCCTAGCCCCACAAAACCCGTACTAGCCGCCCCTGTAGGAGCGGTATTATTTAGTATATTTGTTATTACTAAAGGCGCCGACAAAGGTTGATAAAACATAATTTTAACTAATCTAAGGTAATAAACTCCAGCTATTACGGAACAGACTAAAGCTATTAAAGCGCTAAGATAGTAGCCTTGACCAACAGCTGCTAAAATAATATACCATTTAGTTAAAAACCCAATTAAAGGGGGGATTCCTGCAGTAGATAATAAACCTGCAGCTAATGCTAATGCTAAGATTGGGTTTAATCTTGAAAGACCGCTAAACTCAATAAGCATATCTTTTTTAGGAGATATAATAAGTACTACAGACCAAAGTAGTACTTGAGTTAATATATAGGCACCTATATACATCAAACTAGCCTGAATACTTTCTATAGATCCTATAGCTATTCCAAGCAACACAAACCCTATATGACCTATCCCGCTATAAGCTAATAATCTTTTTATACGAGTTTGATTCAAAGCTCCTATAGCCCCAATAACCAAAGAGATTAATCCGGCCATTAATAATCCTATTTCATTTAGGCCTATTTGTACTATAATAGCTAGTACCCCTAATTTAGGCACGATAGATAATAGCGCAGCTACCCAAGTTGGAGCCCCTTCATAGACATCGGGGGCCCACATATGAAATGGAGCTGCAGATACTTTAAATAATAATGAGACAGTAATAAGACATTTACCAGCTAATGCTCCATAAGATATTACACTCATACGAATAAATTGAAGTTCAAGCTCTCCTGTGGAGCCATAAATTAAGGCACAACCAAACAGGAACAACCCCGAAGATAGTGCCCCTAACACGAAGTATTTCAACCCAGCTTCTGCTGATAATAATGAGTTTTTATTATAAGCCACTAAGATAAACATACATAATGTTTGCATTTCTAATGCTAAATATATCGAAATTAAATTTGTTGATCCAATAAGTAATAAATTACCTAAGATCACTAATAAAATCAATAAAGAGCTTGATCGATGCGATGTTCGATGGTCCAGCATACATAGTATGGCTAACCCACTTAGCATCACCAACATCTTAATAGCCTGTGTCCAACATAGCAGATGGGGTTCAGCTAATAACCCAGCAGCACTCAGAAGTAATATAACTCCTAAACAGAATGTTGCTAATCTTAGAGTTGGGGCCTTTAATCCATACGTCAACACTATTAGTATGATGAGCCCTAGTGTTAATTCCATAGGGTGCCAGGGGCTATGCACCCACATGGCACCTGAGAAGGTGCGCCACTTCCGTGGCACCTTATTAATCCCAAAACCTTTTGTTCTCCTTCTTTGCAGCAGCCAGAAGTTGATTACGTCGATGGGGCCAATATAGTCGAGCATCGCTGAGACCATTCCTTGCGTACTAGGACTCAGAAAAGTTGGGATTGAACATTGTAGATAGAAACCGAGCTGTGTCACCACGCTCTGAACTCAAATCATGTACGGTTTTCATGGTCGAACAGACCAACCTAAGGTACCTGCTACAGCACCAGGGCACCGCAATTCAACATCGAGGTCGCAAACACTGTCCTCGATAAGAACTCTCCGACAATATTACGCTGTTATCCCTACGGTAGCTTTTATCCGCTTTCGATATTTATTTTGGATAATCATATCGGGTCATTATCGCCCACATAGGAACTCACTTACTTCGTAAGTCCTTGTGCCAGCTAGGGGTGTCCCCCTCACTGTGAGGCTAATGAGATTAACTTCGTATACCATAAGCTCGCCTTCGTTTCTTATTCAAAGGTAGTCGCCCCAACTAAACTGTCCTACCAACAAAATTTATTAACTTAGAATTAGGATACTTAGTATCGATCATTCTAAGTTAACGCTATCGGTATCCAGTAAAGCTCGATAGGGTCTTTTCGTCTTACAATGTTTATGTAGTATCTTCACTACAACTATAATTTCATCGGCTTTCCTCTTGAGACAGTAAGACCCTCGTGGTTCCATTCATACCCGCCAACAATTAATTGGCTATTTATTGTGCTACATTATCACGGTCAGAGTTACCGCGGCCATTCAGTTGGGTTTCGCCTTAGACGTTAGTCCTCAGTTTCACTATACAACCATTGGGCAGAATTCACCCTCTATACTTCAGTAAACCTTTAGCAGAGAGCTATGTTTTTGGTAAACAGTCGAGATCTTATTTTGCCGAGTTCCTTAAGAGAAATTATGCCTAGATCTAAGTCCCATAAATAACAGTCGAAGGTACGACTTCGTACTACTATGTACTACTACGTACTATAATAATTTTCCTGAACAGGTACAAGAATTATAATCCATCGGGCGTAACGCCCTTAGAAGCTGTATAAATATTTTATTTGGGAGTGAATCCTGTACTACTCATGCCTGCATTATCACTTCTGTTTATCTCACGAGGTGTGCTACAGAACGCTCTACTACCAAGCCAATTGATATAAAGTATGGCTTCCAGAGTTTCAGTTACAGATTTAGCCGCCTTAATTCTTAGAGTTTCCTAGCTCATTCAGTGAACTTTTACGTTTTCCTGTGCAGATGGCTGTTTCCAAGCCTACTTCCTGTTTGTCTAAGTTGGACCCTCTTTATACACTTAATCTGTATTAGTGACTTTAATTTCTGGTTAGGGCTTACCCCTCTTGACTAGGGGCCTTATCGCCATAGTCTTGCTACACCAGTAATTCAGGCCCCCCTGATTTGGGGGCGAATCAACTTGGGGCGCCTTACTAAGATAAGTTTCGTAGAGAACCAGCTATATCCAAGTTCGACTAGTATTTCACCGCTAACCACAGCTCATCCAAGATTTTTGCCACAATCACTGGTTCGGTCAGGAATAGGTATGCTTATATTCCTACCTGGCCATGGTTAGATCACTTGGTTTCGGGAGATTTGACTGACGAGTTTTTCCCTTGCTTTCACTACGCCTTCATTTACTACTTAAGCTTGCCAAATCTTATCTTGCAGGCCCATTATGCAAAAGGTAACTTTTTCGAACCAATTCTGAGTCTTTCCCTCACGGTACTTTCTCTATAGGTGTCTATCGGGGTTTAGTCTAGATGTCCAATCATCTTAATTATCTGTTTGAGACAATTCCTCCGCTATCGCTCGCCGCTACGCACGGAATCTCAGTTGATGTATTCCTCATAGTCTAGTAAGATGTTTCAATTAACTATTCAATTCACCCTTTTCAGTTAGGATAAACAAGTTCAAAGTCTCTCCCTTGTTATTTCGTATTTCACGTCCTTACCGATAGACCCTAGACTTTACTCAGTTCCACTGTCTAAAGACTCATTAAGATAAACCCAATATAATTTCTTATGTACTGGTGTTCTCTTCCAGCCTAAAATAGAGATCTTATTTCTATGAATATCTAAATGGCAACTTGAGCAGACCGGCACCAAGTTAGATCTTCGATTCAAATTTCGGCTACATAATCTCTTAGGTTTAATGTGATGGATAGCCTCCGCTGGAGCTCCGCATATTTCACATGAGTCAATAAAAACTTGAGTATTATATTTAGAAGGGCGGAATACTGTTAAAGAATTTGACTTACTTTCACTTCGGGGCTGTAAGGATGATGACTTCCAATTAATAAGTTTACGATATTTTAAAGCACTGCTATAAAACTCTCTGTCATTAATTATGTGGCCCATTACTTCGATGCCATATTGAGGGGGCCCTGGACCGGGTTTTAATTTACGCTCATAAATTAGACCTAAATCTTTTCGCTGAATAACAGATAGGTGATAGCACCGAACTGGGGCTGCAAGTAAAGAACAAACTTGATGCAAGTGAGTAGAAAGAACAAAACTTGTTTGTGCAGCTGTCAATCTTTCAATTGTGGCAGCTAATATTGCTACCCCGGAACTAACTTCTGTCCCATGGCAAATCTCATCACCTAATATTAAACTGTTATAATTAGCTAGCTTTAATATAGTTGAAAGATCTCTCATTTCAACCTCAAAAGTACCTTGACCTTTATGAAGATCATCTCCCCCTAAAATACGAGTAATTAAATAGTGGTAAGGTCTTAACTTAAATGAATCTGCAGCTACATACATTCCTGCCTGAGCTAAGATTACGTTAACCCCAATTGCTCTAAGTAAAGTAGATTTGCCCGCACCATTTACTGAGAATATTAACATTCCCTTATCCTCTAAACTAATATCGTGAGCCACACATTCTTCCTGAGTGTTTAATTGTTCTATTAACGGATGTCGTAGATTAGTTGCTTCTATTAAACCCTTAGGGCTTTGGTCAGTCGAGTTTGTGCGTATTATATCGGGCCTAGTATAATTAAACTTAATAGACACGATAGCTCCGCTTAATGCAACATCTAATCTAGAAATCATATTTTCTAAGGGTAAAAACAGTTCAGAATAATTGAAATATAGTCTTTTAAGCTCTCGGTTATAAGTTTGTTTAACATAAATATCAATTTGCTCTTCTAATAAACTTAATTCAACTGATACTTTAAGGAGAGTGGTATTAGTAATTATATGATGATTTCCTCTTTTACCTAATATAATAATAGAAGTGTTAGAAGTAGTTACAGCGGTAGTGAAGTAGTGCTCTAACTTAGCTAACTTTTTAGACAAAATAGAGAAGGCATACCCCTCCTTACTGAAATATTCAACTTTGATAGAAATTGTATCTTGAAATACAATATTTGAAGTTTGTTCAGCCCACTCTGTAAGTTGGGCCTTTAAAGTTTGTTGTTGTGCGAAGAGATTAGTTAGATTATCAGTTGGCTGTAATATATCTTTGAAATTTCCCAAAAGATTATCTACCTGGAAAAATCTATCTATTTCCTCAATTAACGATTCTAATTGCACCCTACAATTTTCCAATTGAGGTCCGACTGAAAGGGGCAATTGTGGGGCGTAGCGAAGTAATGACCCTATTAATTTATTAGCAGACAAATAAGAGTGGTAAATCTGATTCAACTTTTTAGGTGGCAAAGTAGTATCACTCGAGGCACATATCGCCCATTGACGATGTAAAGAGGATAAATCTTTAATTTGTTTTAACTCGGAGTTATCAAAGATTTGCTTATCAAGTAATTGTTTAAATGTAGAAATCTCCTCATAACGAAGATTTAATTCAGAATAGTCTGTGACGGGGTTAAGAAGTCTGAATTTGAGTAATCTTTTACCCATTGCAGTAAAACAGTAATCAACTAGATTAAGTAAACCACCCAATTTCCCCCTTTTAGGCAATAAGTCCAATTGATATTCTGCTCGATTACATAGTATTAAATTTAAGGGGCTAACAACAGAATCATAACATTCAGGAAGTTGGAGATTCTTAATAAAATTAGGATTTCGATCTTTAATAAATTGTAATATTCCTAGAAGGCTAATCAAATTTACCTGATTGACATCTTCCGTCCAAATGCTTTGAAATATTTTACTAAGGGTGTACTCTTGATAGTTTTTATTAAACCACTCTTCGTTAATGTCCAAATAAATATGAAGCAAAAGCCACTCCTTATTATCATTTTCGTATCTATAAGATAAATAACACGATAGGTCCGATAAGCCGGTGGTTATGCCGGTTAATGTTTCCCCCATAACTTCAATTTTAGCATTAGGTTCAGAGGGGAATAAATTCCAACCAATTAACAAACCATATATCTTATTTAGTATCCTTGAATCGGCTCCTGCTCCGCGCACTTCTTGGGAGTCCGCCCAAACTATTACTTCCTTAATACGATAGCTGATTAATAATCGAGCTACTTTGTCTCTGTCGACCCAATAGACAGGAAACATTATACTATGTCCATTCATGGCTGAAAATAAAGTAATACCAAGTAAGTTATCTTTAATATCTCCTGATTTCCTGTCTATTGGAATATAAATTGATATTACATAAGACAATTCCGAACAGTCTTCTAAATTCTGAGATAAATTACAACTAGGAGAATAAACCTGAGATACTGCGCGTTGTTTGGGTCCTGATTTACCAGTAACCAATTCATCAATAACTACAACAGTCCAACCTTTATTCAACAAAGTGCTTAGGTGGGTAGTAAGGGAATAAATAGGAAACCCCATTTGAAGTAGGGATCTTTTACCGGGCGAGATTATTCTCATATCAAGTAACGAGGCAACTTGTTCAATATTAGTTAGTCGCCTTAGGGGCCTACTTCGTATGGACGGCTCAACTAATAGATCAGCTTGAGAGTATGCTTGTTGTATACTAGGAACATCGGGCTCATGCCAAAGTTCATAGAACTTACCAATCTGGATAAGCTGGATTACTGATAACCCATATTTAGAATAATTCTCCTCCATTAAGTTGAAATACTGCACAGGTACTTGGCTCATTTTTAATTAGGAGTTAACCTCTTAATAAATTTAAGGCTCGAACAGCAATTGTACCACGTAAACGGTAATAGTTAACCATAATGGCTAAACCGATAGCAGACTCGGCAGCTGCGACAGTTAAAATCATAATAGCAAAAATTTGACCAAAAAGCGTATAGAGCACACGAGACTCAAAAAGAAGCAAAATAGTAGAGGCCAGTAAGACTAGCTCCACACACATTAGCATAATAATTAAATTGCTTCTATTAAGAATAATACCTAAGATTCCGATTAATAAGATGACAATTGATAATATTAAATAGGACATGCGCTAACCTATATTAATACGAGTGTGGGGCTAGTTCTCCCACTCTAAGCCTCCTTCTATCCACTCATAAACTAACCCTAAAGTTAAAATAAATAAAAATAACATAACAACCCAATATCCAAATAGGGGTAAGCTCATATAAGTAACAGCCCAGGGAAATAGGAAAGATATTTCAAGATCAAATATTAAAAATAAGATGCCAATTAAGAAGAATCTAACGGAGAAGGGATTTCCCGGGTTATCAAAAGGATCAAACCCACACTCATATACTGACACTTTCTCCATATCGGGTTGTTTATTTCCTAACAGATAAGATGCCCCTAAAATTAGAATTGATAATGTCCCGCTAACAATAAGTAGTATTAGTATTCCTTTGAACTCCATGTTCTTGTGATGGTACTAAGCGGAGACGTGCGTTAGCACTTGGTCAGAAGGCACCTAAAGGTGCTCTCTGCTGATTTGTAGGAAGAGATCTTGCCTACTACGTGATGGCACTCCATGGGAGTTATATAAAGAAGGTGTATTTGGCTGCTGAGCTAATAATATGGCCCCTATCATGGCGACTAGTAGCACCAAACTAGCAATTAATACTAATTCATAATAAGTTGTATAAAGATGACTTCCAATTGCCCCTATGTTAGTCTTAGACCCTATAACAGGATTGCTGATATATTTAGGGCTATTGGTTAGTAAACCATAAAATAGGAATATCACAGATAATCCCACAGGTAAGAAATGCGAGTGATCCTGAGAATCTACCTTATTAGGCTGTTGAATTAACATAATTACGAACAAGAATAAAATAGCGATAGCTCCTACGTAAACAATTATAAATATTAAGCCTATATAGTCTAATCCCAATGATATAAACATAACAGCAGCATTAACAAAGGCAATAACTAACCAGAATACTGAATAAACAGGATTCGGCGTAGATATAACCATAAGACTAGCTCCAACTATTCCTAAGGAGAATATCATAAATAGACTATTCATATTCACGCTGGCACCTAAAGGGGCTTTGGCTGACCTAAAGGCACTTTGGTTGAGCTAGGGGTGAACGGCCCATACTACTTCATCCGAAGCAATTTGGTTTCTGCCCAACCTAATAGAGGAATTAGTAATAGGAAGTAACAAAAGTAGAACATGGAAGCAAATTGACCGATCAAAACGTAAGGTTCCTCTACTGGGTTAGCTCCTATCCAGGTTAATAGTATAAAATCAGCTATTAAAAACCAAAATGCTAGTTTTCCTAAAGGTCTAAATGTTAGGGCTCTTAATTTACTAGTATGAATAAAAGGTAATAATAATAACACTAAGATACTAGCTACCATAGCCAAGACCCCCCCGAGCTTGTTCGGTATAGAGCGTAGTATGGCATATGCGAATAAAAAGTACCACTCTGGTTGTATATGAACAGGAGTTACTAAAGGATTAGCTTGAATGAAATTCTCAGGGTCACCTAACACATTAGGCATAAAGTAACTAATTATTACTAAAATAACGCCAAGTACCATAATCCCAAACAAGTCCTTATAAGTATAATAAGCATGAAAAGTAACTTTATCTATATTAGAGCTAATGCCCAAAGGATTATTTGACCCGTCTGTATGTAAACTAATAATATGTAATACAGCTAGTCCAACTATAAGAAAAGGAAAAAGATAATGTAAAGAGTAGAAACGATTAAGAGTCGCGTTAGATACACTAAATCCTCCCCAAATCCATTGAACAATATCTGTGCCCACATAAGGTATAGCAGAACAGAAGTTAGTAATAACTGTGGCCCCCCAAAAGGACATTTGTCCCCAAGGTAACACGTACCCTAAGAAGGCTGTTAACATCATTATTAAGTAGATTATAACCCCTATATTCCAGACGTCCATTTTCATGTAGCTTCCATAATAGAGTCCTCTACCCATATGTATGTACACACAAAGGAAGAATAACGAGGCCCCATTAGCATGAATGTACTTTAACATAAAACCATAATTAACGTCTCTTAAAATATGGGAAACTGAGTCAAAAGCTAAGTTAACATCAGGGCAATAATGCATAGCTAAAAATATTCCGGTAATCAATTGAATAGCTAAACAAGCCCCTAATAAAGAACCAAAATTCCATAAATAACTAATATTAGAAGGGGCTGGCAGATCGACCAGTATCCCGTTCACAATAGAGATTATTGGATGTTGAGTTCTTATTCGTAACATTTTGTTTGGTGATTCCATATGCACGGGGATATATATACATAAGTACTAATACCTAAGTGCTACGCACATACTGCGTACTTGAGTTAACAAGGTACTGCATCTAAACCTATCAGCAGACCAGAAACTAAAACGATTAAACCAAGACTGAAAGGTAAATAAGACTTCCATAATAGATACATAAGTTGGTCATATCTCATTCTGGGGAAAGAAGCTCGTACCCATACAAATGTGAACACTATTGCCGTAGTTTTAAGGGCTAGGCAACCCATTCCTAGAATTCCTGTGAAAGGTGCCCAACCACCTAAAAACAATAAACTTATCAAACAGCTCATTAGAATAATATGGCCGTATTCAGCTAAAAAGAATAGGGCAAACGACATACTTGAATATTCTACATTATACCCAGATACTAATTCTGATTCTCCCTCGGTAAGATCAAAAGGAGCCCTATTAGTTTCAGCTAATGCCGAAGCAAAGAACATTAAAGCAGCTGGAAATAGGGGTATTATATACCAAATTTCGGCTTGAGCTAAAACAATCTGAGTGATATTAAGAGAACCTGCACATAATATTACTGATATTAGGATAAGCCCTATACACACTTCATAGCTAATCATTTGAGCTGCTGCTCTGATAGCCCCTAAAAATGCATATTTAGAATTACTTCCCCAACCAGACATTAAGATAGCATACACCCCCATGGAACTGATAGCAAATATGTATAAGATTCCAACATTAATATCAGCTAGTACGACACCCGGGCTAAAAGGAATAACCCCCCAAGCCAAAAAAGCTAAGGTAAGCGATAGAATCGGGGCTACAATATAAACCGATAGATTAGCATGATTGGGAATAACCATCTCTTTGGTGAATAACTTTAATCCATCAGCTAAGGGCTGTAATAATCCATAAACACCAACTACATTAGGTCCTTTCCGTGCTTGCATATATCCTAATACCTTTCTTTCTGCTAAAGTCAAATAAGCTATAGCCACTAACAAAGGTATTATTATTGCAAGCGTTTTAAAGATAATTGAAATAATAGTACTCATCATCCTAGTTACTGCGAAGCTACAAGAGGGCGGCCAAGTACGTATTGAACGTAGCCTGCAGCTTGGCCCAAGAACAAGTTCCCTTACCCTTACTATGTTACGACTTACCCATTCTCGAAAAGGAGGGATAACCCCGCCTTAATGTAGATTGGCGGGGCGTCTCGTATCCTTAACTTGAAGGGGACGACGGGCGATTTGTGCTAACACTGGGTTAGAGTTCACCGGAACGCTCTACTTCCCGATTACTATCAAATCCTACTTAAGATTCCCGTTTCAGAGAATCTCCGCCTCCTAATTTACTGTGTATATATTGTATAGGAGAATGTAGCGCATAATATCCCATTCCATAAAGACCATGACACCTGACTTAATCCATAATAGGGTTAAGGATAACATTTATTGTTATCTGACGACGGCCTCAACCATCATCTAATGACCGCTCTGGCCCGCGTGATGATCTAGTATAGGGCGTCTGCTGGCACTTAGTTAGACAGACCTCAGTGTGAAACCCTGTGTCAAGCGTTTACCCATTGCACAAGATTCTCTACTGCTGCCAAAATGTCTTCCCCTTGTTTCAGTGAAAGTGTGGCTATACTACGCATCTTCGACCAGGTGGGCCACTATCCCACCTATTCTAATACGCCAACCGAGATTATCCGCTAACTGAGATAATCTCCATTTTATCCTCACCAGTATGGCCCCAGCTACGCACGTAGGTACCTATCCAGGGCCTTGCATGTATTAGAAGAACACATTGCCTTATAGACTCCCCAAGGTCAAAGGAGTAGTGTGGAAATAACATGTAAATCATCCCCATGACTCAATTTACTCTGATAGACAAACGGTAATTCATTATAAGTATGAAAAGCAGGCGGAGAACATAAAGACCACTCTAACGAGCTAGGCGAAGCTGACCAACCCTCAAATGGTCTTTCGGCTGCTAATGCTTCATAAGACAAGTAGATAAACCACATAATTCCTATTAGTGCTATTACAGCTCCGCAAGAACTAACTAAGTTCCAATCTTGATAAGCATCAGCGAAATCGGAGTATCTTCTAGGTAACCCAGCTAAACCCAAGAAATGTTGGGGGAAGAAAGTTAAATTAACTCCGATAAACATAATCCAGAAATGGATCTTACCATATAACTCATTATAACTAAAACCTGTAATTTTACCGAACCAATAGTAGTATCCTCCAAATATAGCAAATACGGCCCCCATAGATAGCACGTAATGGAAGTGAGCTACTACATAATAAGTATCGTGTAACATTATATCTAATGAACTATTAGCTAATATAACTCCAGTTAAACCACCAATGGTAAATAAGAACACAAACCCAATTGCCCACAACATAGGTGTATCAAGCCGTAAGCTTCCCCCATATATAGTAGCTAGCCAGCTAAATATCTTAATCCCAGTGGGAACAGCAATAATCATAGTGGCTGCAGTAAAGTAGGCACGAGTATCGACATCCATACCAACGGTGAACATATGATGAGCCCAAACAATAAATCCTAATACTCCAATAGAAATCATAGCATAGACCATACCTAAATAGCCGAAAATATGCTGTTTAGCGGAGAATGTAGGTATAATTTGAGATATGATACCAAATCCCGGCAGAATTAATATATAGACTTCGGGGTGTCCAAAAAACCAGAATAAGTGCTGGAATAAAATTGGATCTCCTCCTCCCGCAGGGTCAAAGAATGTTGTGTTAAAATTTCTATCTGTCAATAACATTGTGATTGCGCCTGCTAATACTGGTAAAGATAACAATAACAATATAGTAGTAATTAATACAGACCATACGAATAGAGGTAATCTGTGCATACTCATACCAGGAACCCTCATGTTAATTATAGTAGTTATAAAGTTAATAGAACTTAAAATGGAAGATACCCCAGCTAGATGTAAACTGAATATGGCCATGTCCACTGCTCCCCCTGAATGAGCTTGAATGCCTGCTAATGGAGGATAAATGGTCCAGCCTGTACCTGCCCCTTGTTCCACAAACATAGAACCAGCCAATAGGATTAGAGAAGGTGGTAATAACCAGAAACTGATATTGTTTAATCTAGGAAAAGCCATATCGGGTGCACCAATCATAATTGGTACAAACCAATTTCCGAATCCCCCAATCATTACTGGCATTACCAGGAAGAAAATCATTAATAGAGCATGTGCTGTTACAATCACATTATATAGATGATCATCTCCTAACATACTACCTGGAGCTGACAGTTCTAGCCGTATTAGCATACTCGAAGCTGTTCCGGCCATCCCAGAAAAAGCACCAAATAGTAAATATAAAGTACCTATATCCTTATGATTAGTAGAAAATAGCCAACGTGTAAGATATTTGTTCAT